AATGATGAGCCTGATTAAAGGACTATCGTGATAGGATAAAACATGTAGCTAAACCTACCTTCATTACATCTAACAGAATCAAACTATCACCATACAGCATCAAAAGCTACCGTGCACCATACACCAAGATGTAAAAAATGAATTTCAACTTAGAAAAGTAAGCTAAATAAGCTAATGGGTTCATACCCCATAAATAGAGTATAACACTCTCTTCTCTAATGCCCAGTAACTCAACAAAAGTCCTCCTACTAACAACCTTAGTAGGGGGCGTATTAGTATCTGTGTCATCCAATTCATGGTTAGGAGCATGAATAGGATTGGAGATCAACCTAATATCATTTATCCCCCTAATATCCAACGTCAAAAATATGTACAATACGGAAGCCTCACTAAAATATTTTATTGTACAGGTGTTAGCCTCGGCAACACTCCTATTCATGGTAGTAATAAAGACGTTGACGGAAGACCTATTTACATTTGATAGAAGCCCATATACACCAATAATCATCTGTACCCCCCTCCTGTTAAAAAGTGGAGCTGCACCCTTCCACTGATGATTCCCAGGAGTAATAGAGGGACTAAGATGAGAAAACTGCGCACTATTAATAACAGTGCAAAAAGCCGCCCCATTGATATTAATATCATACCTGATTGAAATCAATGCCTTCACACTAAGAATTATTTTAGCCTCCACAATTGTGGGGTCAATCGGGGGATTAAACCAAACTTCGATGCGAAAAATCCTAACCTACTCCTCCATTAATCATACTGGGTGGATGTTAATTGCACTAACCACGGGAGAAAGCTTATGGATAGTATACTTTGCAATCTACTCAACCTTGACGCTAACAGTGGTGTCAGCCATTAACTTATCCGGAGTATCCTTCATCAACCAAACTATGGTAACAAACAAAGAAATCACATTAATCAAATTCATAATATTTACATCCCTGCTATCTCTAGGCGGTTTGCCCCCCTTCCTGGGGTTCCTTCCGAAATGAATTGTTATTCAAGCCATAATCGTAAACAATCTAACCCCACTAGCAACAATTGTTGTCGTAACATCACTAATCACCCTGTACTACTACCTAAAAATCTCTTACTCGAGATTTTTAATTTTAAACACGGAACCAAAATGAAATTTAAAGCCCCACAAAACCAAATCGGCTAAAAACACTTGAACTCTAATTCTATCGTCAATCTCCTTAACAGGGCTGACTGCCTGCACAATCATCACCAACATTAACTAAGACGCAAGGCCTTAAGTTAAACATCAAACTAATAACCTTCAAAGCTATAAATAAAGGGTCTTCCTTTAGGCCTTGGTAAGTCATCTAAACTTACCCCTATAGAATTGCATTCTATAATCACAAAATGAATACAAGGCTCCATAGTAGCGGAAGAGCAATATAACGCTCCTAAATAGATTTACAGCCTATCGCCTATCTTACTCTCAGCCATCCCGCTAATCTTCACCCGATGGTTTTTCTCAACTAATCACAAGGACATTGGAACATTATACTTTGTATTCGGAGCCTGATCAGGAATAGTCGGAACCTCCCTAAGAATACTCATTCGAACAGAACTGGGGCAACCAGGATCTTTAATTGGGGATGATCAAATCTACAACGTCATCGTCACAGCCCATGCCTTCGTTATAATCTTCTTTATAGTTATGCCAATCATAATCGGTGGCTTTGGAAATTGACTAGTGCCACTAATGCTAGGGGCACCAGACATAGCCTTTCCACGAATAAACAACATAAGTTTCTGATTATTACCACCCTCATTAACCCTTTTACTTACTAGCAGAACGGTAGAAAGAGGGGTAGGAACAGGATGAACTGTTTACCCACCCCTTGCAAGAGGCATTGCCCACGCTGGGGCATCTGTAGACTTAGCCATCTTCTCACTACACTTAGCAGGAGTGTCCTCTATTCTAGGGGCAGTAAACTTTATTACAACAACAATTAACATAAAACCAAAAAGCATGAAACCGGAACGAATCCCACTATTTGTATGATCAATCGCCATCACTGCCTTACTACTACTTCTATCCCTCCCAGTTCTAGCAGGAGCAATCACAATATTATTAACAGACCGAAACCTAAACACCTCATTCTTTGACCCAGCGGGAGGGGGGGACCCAATCCTATACCAACACCTATTCTGGTTCTTTGGGCACCCCGAAGTTTATATTCTCATTCTACCCGGATTTGGTATAATCTCCCATATCATTTGTCATGAAAGAGGAAAGAAGGAAGCATTTGGAAACTTAGGAATAATCTTTGCCATGCTAGCAATTGGATTACTAGGTTTTGTAGTCTGGGCCCACCACATATTTACGGTAGGGATAGACGTTGACACACGAGCATACTTTACATCAGCAACTATAATTATCGCAGTTCCAACAGGAATTAAAATTTTCAGTTGACTCGCAACCATATATGGAACCCGAATAACATATAGAGCAGCCTGCTTATGGGCTCTAGGATTCGTATTCCTATTCACAATGGGAGGTCTCACTGGCGTGGTCCTAGCAAACTCATCAATCGATATCGTACTACACGATACTTATTACGTTGTAGCACACTTCCACTATGTACTATCTATAGGAGCAGTGTTTGCAATCATAGGAGGTTTCGTACAATGATTCCCTTTATTCACTGGTCTAACCATAAACCCAAAGTGACTGAAAGCCCAATTTACCGTTATATTTGTGGGGGTAAACTTAACATTCTTTCCACAGCACTTCTTGGGCCTAGCTGGCATGCCACGACGATACTCTGACTACCCAGACGCCTACACCACATGAAACATCATCTCATCAATAGGGTCCACAATCTCATTTGTAAGTGTGATAATATTCCTGTTCATCATATGAGAAAGAATCTCATCAAACCGGCTAATTCTGTTCCCTACTCACACAAGAAACTCAGTAGAGTGGTTACAAAACTTTCCGCCAGCAGAACACAGCTACTCAGAACTACCAACTATTTCACTAGCTAACTAATATCTAACGTGGCAGATAAGTGCGGTGGATTTAAGCTCCACAAATAAAGTTTTAAACTTTCATTAGAAACAATGGCAACATGATTAAACCTGACTCTACAAGACAGAGCATCCCCCGTTATAGAACAGCTAATCTACTTTCACGACCATGCACTAATGATTATATTAATAATCATTACAACAGTATTCTATACAATAATCAGAATCATCCAGAACAAACAAACTAGACGATTCATTCTAGAAGGACAAATAATTGAAACCGTTTGAACAATCGCACCCGCAATCATCCTAGTATTCATTGCAATCCCATCCCTCCGTCTACTATACTTGATAGACGAAATCCATAACCCAGTGGTAACACTGAAAACTGTTGGACACCAATGATATTGAAGCTACGAATACTCAGACTTCACAAAACTTGAATTCGACTCATACATAGTACAACAAGAAGATCAATTAACTGACACATTTCGCCTATTAGATGCAGACAACCGTGTGGTATTACCAATAAATTCACCAATCCGAATAATCGTAACAGCAGCAGATGTACTACACTCATGAGCAGTACCAAGCCTTGGGGTGAAAACTGACGCCACGCCGGGTCGACTCAACCAAACAAGATTTTCAATTAACCGCCCTGGACTCCTTTACGGGCAATGCTCAGAAATTTGTGGAGCAAATCACAGATTCATGCCCATTGTGATTGAGAGTGTATCAACAAATCAATTTATTAACTGAGTATCAAAGATAAGAGAATCATCAGATGACTGAAAGCAAGTAATGGTCTCTTAAACCAGTTTATGGTATCCTAGCAAATATCTCTGATGACAAAGGATTAGTTAACTATATAACATCAGAATGTCAAACTGAAATAATCTAAAAGATATCCTTTTATACCTCAAATAATACCCATAGAATGAACAATACTATACATTATGTTTTTAACAACATTCCTAATATTCAACATCATAAATTACTTCACCCAATCACCACAAACCCCAATTGAAGGAAAGAAAATCATTAACATTAACAAAATAAACTGAAAATGATAAGAAATTTATTCTCAATCTTTGATCCAACAACAGAAATCAGTAACATTCCACTAAATTGAACAAGAACAATAATAGGAATCTTGCTAGTCCCAGCGAGAATTTGATTAATCCCATCTCGAAACAGAATGATGGTAAGACTACTAATAAATAAACTACATCAGGAAATAAAAACAATCCTAAGAAAGGGAAATGAAAACAAGGGAAACTCATTTATCCTAGCATCATTATTCCTAATAATTTTAATAAACAACTTCCTGGGACTATTCCCATATATCTTCACCAGAACAAGACACTTAGCACTCACACTGACCTTAGCATTGCCCCTATGAATAAGATTCATACTATTCGGATGAATCAAAAATACCAACCACATGTTTGAACATCTCGTACCTCAGGGTACACCAGCCATACTGATGCCATTTATAGTAATCATCGAAACAATTAGAAACCTAATCCGACCAGGCACACTGGCAGTACGCCTAGCCGCGAACATAATTGCAGGCCACTTACTTTTAACCCTCCTAGGAAGCAACGGGCCGTCAATAAGAAGAACCTTATTAACTATACTAATTATTGCACAAATCCTTTTATTAATTCTAGAAGCAGCAGTAGCTATCATCCAATCATACGTATTTGCAATTCTAAGAACCTTATATTCTAGAGAAGTTAATTAATGTCAATACATGAAAATCACTCATTCCACATAGTAAATAAAAGACCTTGACCACTAACGGGGGCCATCGGAGCAATAGTTACCTTAATAGGACTAATCAAATGATTCCACCAATACGATGATAGCTTATTAGGAATCGGAGCGATCATTACCGTTCTAACCATAATTCAATGATGACGAGATGTCACCCGAGAAGGCACATATCAAGGATTACATACCAAAGTAGTAACAACGGGGCTGCGGTGAGGAATAATCTTATTTATTGTATCAGAAGTCCTGTTCTTCGTATCCTTCTTCTGAGCATTTTTCCATTCAAGCCTATCTCCGACAATCGAATTAGGATCCACGTGACCCCCAACAGGCATTCAACCATTCAACCCAATACAAGTACCTTTACTAAATACAGCAATTCTACTTGCCTCGGGGGTAACAGTAACATGAGCACACCATGGGCTTCTAGAAAATAACGCCACACAAGCAACCCAAGGGCTATTCTTTACCGTATTACTGGGCCTTTACTTTACTGCATTACAAGCATATGAATATATCGAAGCCCCATTCACAATTGCAGACTCGGCATACGGGTCAACATTTTTTGTAGCAACCGGATTTCACGGGCTACATGTAATTATCGGAACGACATTCCTAACCACTTGTCTACTGCGACACGTAACCTTGCACTTCTCAGCAAACCATCACTTCGGTTTCGAAGCTGCAGCATGATACTGACACTTTGTAGATGTAGTTTGATTATTCCTATACATCTCAATCTACTGATGAGGAAGATAAAATAACATTTATCTAATACAAGGAAAGTATACTTGACTTCCAATCAAGAAATTTGTGAAAACAAGATAAATAATAATAATAATTACAACAGCAGCAGTAATAACTATTCTACTATCATCAGCAATTATACTAATTGCAACATTAATCTCAAAGAAAATCAATGAAGACCGAGAAAAAAGATCACCATTCGAGTGCGGGTTTGACCCAAAAAACTCCGCACGACTCCCCTTCTCATCTCGATTCTTTTTAATCGCAGTGATCTTCATAATCTTTGACGTAGAAATTGCACTACTTCTACCAATACCAGTAACTCTATTCACATCCAATATGAAATCATGAATGATCATTAGATCGGCCTTCCTGTTAATCCTAATTATCGGACTATACCACGAATGAAACCAAGGTTCCCTTGAGTGAAAAAATTAACGGGACTATAGTTAACAATAACATTTGAGTTGCATTCAAAAAGTACTGCTTGGGCAGTTAGCCTCATCCAACTCAAAGTGAGAAGCAACTCTTGCAATCAGTTTCGACCTGATCTTAGATAAAATAACCTTTATCCTCACTTTAACTTAACTGAAACCAAAGAGAGGTATATTATTGTTAATAATAAAATTGAATTAAAATTCCGGTTAAGGAAGTGGTAGAAAAAGTGAATGCTGCTAACTTATCACTATAGCGGTTAAATTCCGTTTACACTTCTATTTATATAGTTTAGATATAAACATTACACTTTCACTGTAAAGACAAAGAAAACTTTTATAAATACTATGCTCAAAGGAAATAAATACCTCATCGACATCTTCAGTGTCGCGCTCTAATCTATAAGCTATTCGAGCAATAAATAAGAATAAACAACAAAATAACTACTCATATAACAAAAAAACCTAAAAACACCTTCAAACTATTATATTGAAACCACTGATTAACCTTACCCAGGTTAAAGAGAACCCAATACAAACCCTGACCACCAAAATATTCTATCCAACCTGAATCAAAAACCCTTGTTGCCCTATAACCTACCGCTAGGGGGCCAAAGGAGACGCCATAAGTAGAAAAAAAAGGCATAAATCACATAGAACCACTAAATGAAGAAACATTATACAAACGCACAGAAAACAGCCCATCACCAAAAGCAAACCCAGCCATCTCATAACCAAATCAACCCCCTAAAAACACCACGAACAAAGTAAGGAACCTCAAATAATAGGGTAAGCAGATTACAGAGGGGGTGGGGCAAATTAATCACATGAGAGACCCTCCCCCAAAGACAGATATAATCAACAAGCCAATCATACCAAACACCATATTATAGCTAGTCTCAGCTATAAAATAAGAGGGAACAAAATTAAAATCACCACACATAACAAAATAAAATAAACGGAAAGAATAACATACCGTAAGACCCGTAGACACAAACAACAACAAAAACCCAAACACATTTACATATCTCATACAAAACATCTCCAGAATAAAATCCCTAGAGTAAAATCCAGCCAAAAATGGCATACCACAAAGGGCAAAATTAGAAACCATCAAACTCACAGAAGTAAATGGTATATAAACAGACAGGCCCCCCATAAAACGAATATCCTGAGAGTCTCCTATAGAATGAATTACCCCCCCAGCGCACATAAACAACAAGGCTTTAAATAACGCATGAGTTAATAAATGAAAAAATGCCAAACCAGAGAGACCAATAGAGATAGTCATAATCATAAGACCCAGTTGTCTCAAAGTAGATAAAGCAATAATCCTCCTCAAATCAAACTCAAAGTTAGCCCCAAGACCCGCCATAAACATGGTCAACCCAGAAATCAATAACAAGATCATATTCAATCAGTGCCCAAAAGAGGGGCTAAAACGAATCAATAAATAGACCCCAGCCGTAACTAGGGTAGAAGAGTGCACTAAAGCAGAAACGGGGGTGGGGGCTGCTATTGCTGCAGGCAGTCAAGAAGAAAAGGGAACTTGAGCACTCCTAGTCATAGCGGCTAAAACAACTAAAAGAGAAATCAACTCTATTTCAACAGAGCCTGCCATAATCTCCAAATAATAAATAAAACTTCAACTACCAAAATTAATTATCCAAGCAATAACCATCAATAAAGCAACATCACCAATACGATTAGATAACACAGTCAGCATGCCGGCACCATAAGACCTCACATTCTGATAATAAATTACTAACAAATAGGAGACCAGCCCCAGGCCATCCCAGCCCAATAAAATTCTAATTACATTAGGACTAACAATTAAGAACATCATAGAAACAACAAACATTAAAACCAACAAAATAAAGCGAACAACATTCAAATCACCAAACATATAATCATCTCTATAAAGAATAACCAAAGAAGAGATAATAAAAACAAACCCCATAAACAATAAAGACATCCAATCAAACAAAAAAGTCATAATAACTGATCTACCATTCAACGAAATAATATTCCAATCAACAAAATAAACCAAATCATTTATAATAAAAAACATACCAAAAAGGCAACAAAACAAACCCCAAAGAAACAAAAATACAAATCTAACAAAACAAACAGACATAATAAACCTAAAGCACAGCTGCATCATCGGCACCACAAGCCAACATTTTACACTTAAACTATCTAGATAACCTTACACCCAAAAAACAGCAACATCCGCCCTTAAAATTACCAAGTTCAATGGGAATCAATGCAAAAACAACAATAAAAACTCCCGAACATATCCCAAAGAACAAGAGTACAAGCCAGAATAAACAGAGCCATGTTGGCTATAAGAGTACAAATAAAGAGTATACGCAGCTCTAAAAAAAGACAAAAAGACCAAGATAAACATGAGACACCAAGATCAAGAAACTAATCTAGTCAACAAACCAATCTCACCGAGAAGATTCAGGGAGGGGGGAGCAGCCATATTACAGGCTCTTAACAAAAACCATCACATAGCCATTCTAGGCATCAAATTAATTAAACCCCTATTAACCAAAAGACTTCGTCTACCAAACCGTTCATAAGTAATATTAGAAAGGCAAAAAAGACCAGAAGAACACAGCCCATGAGCTACCATCAAAGCAAAAGAGCTGCAAACCCCCCAATAACTCAAAGTCATAATACCACCAATAACTATACTTATGTGAGCAACAGAAGAATAAGCAATTAATGACTTCAAATCAGTTTGCCGCATACAAAATAAACTAACAAAAAGACCCCCGACCAATCTTAAAGAAATCCAAACAACTCCAAACTTAAACCCAAATTTAAATAAAACAGGAAATACACGAAGTAGGCCATAACCCCCCAGCTTCAGCAAAACACCAGCCAAAATTATAGAGCCAGAAACGGGGGCCTCAACGTGTGCCCTAGGAAGTCACAAATGAACCATAAACATGGGCATCCTAACTAAAAAGGCAAAAACCATACAAACATAAAACAAAACACTAACCAAAGAACCATTACCGCACAACATAAACAAACATAATGACCCCAAAGAATTATACACAAACAAAATACCAACAAGCAACGGGAGAGAAGCCAACAAAGTATAAAACAACAAGTAAATACCAGCCTGAACCCGCTCGGGCTGGTAACCCCAGCCTAAAATCAAAAAAAAAGTAGGAATTAAACTACCTTCAAAAAAAACGTAAAAAGAAAGCAAACCAATACTTCTAAAAGTGCAATACAACATAAGAGTAAGAGCAATAACAACAAAAAGAAAAAACCCAGAAAAATAGCCTGAACGGAAAATAGATTCTCTAGCCAGTACCATAAGAACACAAATTCATAGACTTAGAAGAATAAGACCATATGAAATCAAATCACAACCAAAAATATAGCCTAATCTCCCCCAACAAAAAAAATAAGGAAATGAAAATATATAAACAAAAGAAATAAAAAACAACAAAGAACAAATCAATCACCAAAATCCAGGGAAAAAACACAGGGGGGTCAAAAAAACCAAAAAACAAAGAAACTTTAACATTGAAGAACACTATAAGACTGAAAGTAATCATTACCATGACTACGAATTATAGAAACCAAAATAGACAAACCCAATGAACCCTCACACACAGAAAAAACCAAAAAATAAACAACAAAAAATAAACTATAGTCAACATTACACAAATAATAATAAATAGAAAAGTAAAGAACTAGAACAACAAACTCCAATCTCAATAAAGTAATAAGCAGGTGCTTACGACTCGAAGAAAAAGCCCAAATACCACAAAAATAAACAACAAAAAAATACAATCACATCGGCATTAAGTTTTAATAATTTAACAAAAATATTGGTCTTGTAAATCAAAAATAAGGAATAACCTTTTAAAACTTCAGAGGAAAGGTTTAAAGCACCATTTCACTAGTCCCCAAAACTAACATTTTAAATAAAATACCCCCTGACATAATAAAACTACTTATATCCCTAAGAACAATAACAGGCTTAATATTCACACAAATAAAACACCCCTTGGCCATAGGACTAATACTACTGATACAAACAACAATAGTGTGCCTTATCAGCGGAACAATGTACAGAAGATTTTGATTCTCATATATCCTATTTATAATTATAATTGGGGGAATATTAGTGCTATTCATATACATAACAAGACTGGCATCCAATGAAATATTTTCACCATCAAACAAGATAATAACAATTACACTACTAATAATACCGACCCTAATATACATCATACCCACTACAACCAACAGTAAGGAAATAAATATACACGAAACAATGATAGAAAGAGAAGTCACGACAACAACCACTGTAATATACAACCAAATAATGGGAACCATAACAACACTACTAGTACTATACATACTAATAACACTAATTGTGGTGGTCAACATCATCAACGTATCAAGAGGACCACTACGGCATTCAAGATAATGAATAAACCCACACGAAGTAAACACCCCCTATTCAAAATTGCAAACGACGCACTAGTAGACCTACCAACACCATCAACAATTAGAGGATGATGAAACTTTGGATCACTACTAGGAATGTGCCTAATAGCACAAATCATTACCGGACTATTCCTAGCCATACATTACTGCCCAAACATCGACATTGCCTTCAACAGAGTAAGACACATTTGTCGAGACGTAAGCTATGGGTGACTTCTACGAACACTCCACGCAAACGGAGCGTCAGTATTCTTCATCTGTATTTACTTACACACCGGACGAAACATGTACTATGGATCATACAACTTCATACACACCTGATCGGTGGGGGTAGCAATCCTATTCCTAACCATAGCAACAGCATTCATAGGATACGTACTACCATGAGGACAAATATCATTCTGAGGTGCAACCGTAATTACAAATCTCCTATCAGCAATCCCATACATAGGAAAGGAAATTGTAGAATGGGTATGGGGGGGCTTCGCAGTAGACAACGCCACCCTCGTACGATTTTTCGCCCTGCACTTCCTAATACCCTTTGTAATTGCAGCAATAGTCCTCATCCATTTATTATTCTTGCACCAAACAGGATCAAATAACCCGCTCGGGCTAAATAAAAACACAGACAAAATCCCATTTCACCCATACTTCACAGTAAGGGACATTCTAGGATTTGCTATCACCCTAATATTCTTAACAGTCCTAGCCCTAAAGGAACCATACATCCTAAGAGATCCAGACAACTTCATCCCAGCAAACCCATTAGTAACACCGGTTCACATTCAACCAGAGTGATACTTCCTATTTGCATACGCAATCCTGCGATCAATTCCTAATAAACTGGGAGGGGTAATCGCCCTAGTAATATCAATCGCAATCCTATTCATCTTACCAACAAATAAATCAAAATTCCGAGGAATGCAATTCTACCCAATCAACCAAGTAATATTCTGAACAATAACAAATACAGTAATCCTCCTAACATGAATTGGAGCCCGGCCAGTAGAAGACCCATACGTCCTAACGGGGCAAATCCTAACAACCTTATACTTCATTCACTTTATAGTAAATCCAATAACAATAAAGCTATGAGACAAAATAACAGAATAGTTAAAAAGCTATACGAACAAGCCTAATGCCTTGAAAACATTATGAAAGAAGTTCAAATCTTCTATTAACTTACCTACCTAAATTAATACACTACAACAAAGAAAAAATAAAACACTTAATACCAACAAAAAACAAAAGATAGTTTAATGAAAGGGGCAAAAATCTCCTCCAAGCCAAATACATCAACTTATCGTAACGAAACCGAGGCAAAGTACCACGAACCCAAACAAACAAAAAAGAAATAAAAGTAAGCCTAACATAAAAAAAGAATGAATAAATATCACCTCCCAAAAAGATGATACAAAAAAGCAAACTCATAAAAAGGATACTAGCATACTCTGCCAAAAAAATCAACGCAAAACCCCCGCCACCATATTCAACATTAAACCCAGAAACAAGCTCAGACTCACCCTCAGCAAAATCAAAAGGAGTGCGATTGGTCTCAGCTAAACAAGAAATAAACCAAACAAAAGACAACGGGAGAGAAAAAAAGGCTAACCACAAGTAAACCTGAAAAAAATAAAAATAAATCAAATTATATCTACAAACCAAAATAACAAAAGAAAGTAAAATAAAAGCCAGTCTAACCTCATAAGAAATAGTCTGAGCCAGGGCACGAAGGCCCCCTAACAAAGAATAACCAGAATTAGAAGACCAACCAGCAATTATAACAGTATAAACCCCAAGTCTGGTGCAAGCCAAAAAAAATAATAAACCCAACTCAAAAGAAACAAAACCTCTCAAATAAGGAATTAATAGTCAAACCAACAAGGAAAGAAAAAATCCAAAGATAGGAGAAAAATAATAAACCAAATAATTAGAGACCAGGGGAAAATGCTGCTCCCTAGTAAACAACTTAATAGCATCTCTAAAAGGCTGAAGAATACCAACAAATCCAACCCTATTGGGACCCTTACGAATATGAATATAACCTAAAACCCTACGCTCCAACAAAGTGAGGAATGCAACCCCAACCATAACAAAAATTATCAATAGCAAAAAAATAATAACAAGAAAAAAAAGACTCAACATATACTACTTGTAAAATACAATTTTACATTAATAGATTCTAAATCCAATGCACTTATCTGCCAAAATAGTAAACAAATTAACATCAACCACACATTAAACAAAATTATTCCAAATACCCGGTCCTCTCGTACTAAGGCATAAAACATTATTATAGATAGAAACCAACCTGGCTCACGCCGGTCTGAACTCAGATCATGTAAGATTTTAAAGGTCGAACAGACCTAATCAATTTCAGCTCCTGCACCAAAAATTCACCTTAATCCAACATCGAGGTCGCAAACCTCCCCGCCAATAAGAACTCTCAAGGAAGATAACGCTGTTATCCCTAAGGTAATTTAATCTTATAATCAAAATAAATGGATCAAAACCAATATAAATAAATATGCAATAAACCAAAGAGGAGTTAAATATATTCCTCCCATCACCCCAACAAAACACGTGCCCCCATAAAACAATCAAAACAAACCAATTTAAATATAAACAAGAACAAATGTAAAACTCTATAGGGTCTTCTCGTCCCATAAAAACATTTAAGAATTTTAACTCAAAAACCAAGTTCAATAAACAATACCATAAAGACAGCTCACGTCTCGTCAAGCCATTCATACCAGATCACAATTAAAGAACTAATGATTATGCTACCTTTGCACGGTCAAAATACCGCGGCCCTTCAACCTAAATGTCAGTGGGCAGGCCATACTTCAAAAACTAACAAGAAAAGATGTTTTTGTTAAACAGGCGGACATAAATTTTTGCCTAATTCCTAAAAAGAAATTAACACCAATTAATTAACAGAACAATAAAAAAATTTACTAATTCCACAATAATTACTTTACAGATCAAAGTAAAGAAAATATTCCAATAAACCAATTAAATTCAATCAAATTTTATAAACAAAACCAAGTAAAATTTTAACATAATCAAACCGAAAATCACTATAAAATCCACAAAACTACTAATAATCAACAACAATTATAACAATAAAATAAAGAGCTAATCCCCCTTAATCTTAACATCAAATAAAAATAAATAATAAAAAAATAAACATTAAATAAGATGTACGAATTAAATTCATTTCTTGAAAAACCAGAAACCACTAAAGACGAGTAGCATTTCACTACCAATAATCCATTATCAATACTGATGAAACAGTAACTAACATAAATCATTAACTCCTTTAAAATCGGGAAATAAAAATAAATAATAAATTTCAATGAACCCTGATACACAAGGTACAACAAACAAAATCAACTTCACAAACAACACTTACAATCCAATTCTACCCCTCACAGTACAAATAAACTATCGTATAAAAAATTGTATCAAAATAATATACAATAACCACCAATGATTTTTCATTAAAAAATAAATATAACACAAATAAATCAACAAAACAATCAAAAATCAGACCATGTCGAATCGCACGACATAATAATTCAGCGTAAATGAAAACTCAACTACAGAAATGGCCTGAATAACATCAATCCAGCCGCACCTTCCGGTACAACCACTCTGTTACGACTTATCTCATTAACAACAAACGAGAGCGACGGGCGATGTGTGCATATCCCAGAACCCATATCACAGTAACAATCTACAAACCATTACAACCAAATCCAATTTCATACCAATATTAAAATCAATAATCCAAAAACAAATAAAAATGTAATCCATCATCCACTTAAAAACAAGCTGCACCTTGACCTGAAATAAACCAAAATAAAGAAACCAGAAAATTTTGCCCAACTCTAAAAAGATAATCAATAAACGGCGGTATACAAACCGCAAAGCAATCCAAGTAAGGTCCAACGCGGACTATCGATAACGAGACAGATTCCTCTGGACGGAATGAGATACCGCCAAATTCTTTAAGTTTCAAGAACATAACTAATACTACTCAGGTATCAAAACAATTAACATTCTAAATAATAGGGTATCTAATCCTAGTCTACAAAAAGAGTTTCATAGCTTCCAAAAAGATAGAAGACAAATAAGAAAATAAAAATTCCACCTAACGAAATAATCACAAGAAAGTCCACAAACATCAAAAATAACTACCAATAAACCAAACACAATCAAATGCCTCCAAAGTATAACCGCGGCTGCTGGCACAAAATTTAACCGAAACTAAAATGCATTGCTAGATACAAGAATACTTGAACAACCAATAATAACTAATGAGAATAATACAAACTCTTTAATAATTCATCTAGAACAATCAACAAATCACGCACAAACTTACATATAAAACAAACAAAAACTGAACGAAAAAGCAAGAATAAAACTCTCTCTTAACGCCCCAAGAACCCAGTACGGTACAAACACTAAATAAACTAATAATATTCCACCTACATAATAACATAAGGCAATGT